GATTACAATTCTGTATATTCCACTTACTAGAGAGGTTCCCAGGGAATTCATTAGAGGAATATTTCCAATAAATACGGTTTGTTCTTGCATATCTCTACCGGTTTTCCAAATTAATCCCGCGGATACATATAATTCAGAAGAGTATGTGAGTGATTCATACACAGCATCTCTTTCTTTTATCAAGGGCTCTGCCAATTGATATGTTGCCACAAATAATTGAAATTCAATTTCTTGATCTGTATCTTCAATTTTTGGAAACTTATGAAGTTCTTCCATCAAGCCTTGATCAATGAACCTACAAAATCCGTCAAATTGTATCTGACTAAACCCTGGTATTGTATACATTCCCTCATTTCCATCCCGGAACATCTTAAGTTTTCCGTTTATCGAAAAAATCCAACTATTGGCTCACTCTTCGTTGAACCATATAGATTGATCTAGCAACGATGGAATGTATATTTTGCTCATTTGAAACAACATGAAATTTTATCCAACCCCATATACATATATATATGTACTAAATACGTATGAACGGAGGAATAAAAAAAAATGTGACTCAAATTCGAAATTGCGACAGATACAAATGGAAATGAATTGATAAAACATTCCTGGAAACAAAATTCTGCCACTTAGACTTATGGAGTCTTGTATAGAATATCAAAATAGATCCAATTTCTACCTTATGATATTACGATCAGATTGGGTACCATAAATGGATTCGGAATTGAATCTGTTCTCTATGAGTGAGATAAAGACAGAATAATCAGGAACCGTCTAGAGTTGACTTTGATTTTAGCACTTAATTTATTTCATCGATTCCGTTGTTCAAAAAATGATTCGCAGAGAGAAAAGATATTTCTACCCATTTGTTAATTAGTAGAATACGATTGAAGTGCGTAAGAGAAGTCATATTTATTAAGTACATGCAGATATAACTATCTAGCTATCCGTATATCCCATCTTTTATCGAAGTTCCCTTGAGGCAACATAGGTCGTGCTATATCCAAATTTCGATTTTATATTCAATATATTCAATGAAAAATGCAAGCACGACGATTTCCTAATAGGAATATGTAGATAAGATACCTGACTAGGTATCCGTGTAAGAATTTCTGTTCTGGGGTTTACATATACACATAATTGTTGTTATAATTGAAATTGAAAAGGATTAATTATGGATATGGAAAAGAATTGAGACTGATTAGTCGTATATCAATTTGATCTCCTTATGTCATTAAGGAAACAAAATTGGAGATCAAAATCCAAGAACCATTCATGAATTCACAGTCATTAATGCTTCCAATTTGCTCTGAATTTTGGATTCTGTGACTGGAAATCCATTTTTCTCTTTCAATAGAAAAAAAGGGGAAAGCTTTTATTTAGGTGTTGTGTGTTTTGAAATACAATCAATCTAAGAGAACAACAGGACCCAATCAAAAAAAAAAGAAATGGTTCAGCAATTCCCCAGAATATTTCCATCTATAATCTATTTTGTATCGTTTTGGCGGCATGGCCGAGTGGTAAGGCGGGGGACTGCAAATCCTTTCTCCCCAGTTCAAATCCGGGTGTCGCCTGATTAACAAAAGACTCGGAATTTCTTACCCTACTAAACTAATAGAACTCACAAAATTCTTGCCTGGCAGAAGCAGAGGTAAGGGGCGGGGACTGTCGATACCCAATTTTAAGAATCGGGGGGTTGACTTTCAATTATTTCTTCAAAAATCGGGGTGTGACCCAAACCTGTACCATACCAATATGAATTACCAATATAAATAAAGAAATACTCACTTAATTACGGATTCCTGATGCGTTCAGGCCATTGATTTGATTTATCAATCGAATCAAATCCATAGTAAGATTCAATTGTGAGATTCAGAACTACGAAAGTCAGGGACCGTAAATCCGTGTATCCAAAGGAAGGTTCCTAAGAGACTGTAAATCCTTGCTCCTAGGATCCAAGAAGGGGTTATAGGAAGGACTATAAATACTTCCTAATTACCTTACCCTACTAGTGTTTACTGACTGAGTCTTGAAGTAGATTGGGTAGGCTGGTGGGGAATCCAATTAGGAGTTGTGGAAAGAACTGAAGATACTTTGTATCCATACAAACGCATGAGAGTCTCTGAGTGCTCAGGTTTTCAATTAATATTGTATGGGTGGTTGGCTTTTATAGAATAAAAGTGGAAAAAAGTGCTTTCGTTGGGGTAACCCCGCCAAGAATGTAATAGGGTGTCTTCCAATTGTTTCACATTTCACAGAAGTAGAGACAGTAAGGCTTAGATGGGAAATTAGGAGTATGTGATAGATAGTTATATATCTTGATGGTATATTTTTTTTCTGCTTTTTGTTTAGGAAAGGCAACAGTAGGTCTTACTATTCCTACATATTCCATTAGTCACATTCCCTTGAGACTTCCAAGGGGCAACTGTGTATCTTGCTTGTACTTAGTGCTTTCCGATTCCACCAGAAATCATATAGGGACTTGTTACGGGTGTATTCA